TTCTTGTAGTTGGATCTCCCAGTTTTTGGAATGCTCCAAATTCGACTTGAGCATCCAAATCAGGATCGATACCAGCAAAAACATCTCTGAACAAAGTTCTAGCACCATGCCAAATGTGCCCGAAAAAGAAGAGAAGAGCAAACGAAGCATGTCCAAAAGTAAACCAACCCCTCGGGCTGCTACGAAAAACACCATCCGATTTCAAAGTAGCACGATCTAATTCAAAAATTTCACCCAATTGAGCACGTCTAGCATATTTTTTCACAGTAGCAGGATCACTATAACTGACTCCGTTGAGTTCGCCACCATAGAACTCAACAGTTACACCTACTTGTTCGACACTATACTTCGATTCTGCCCTTCGAAAAGGAACATCGGCTCTAACAATTCCGTCTCCGTCTACCAAAACAACCGGAAATGTCTCAAAAAAAGTAGGCATACGTCGTACAAAAAGTTCACGCCCCTCTTTATCTCTAAAGATAGGATGTCCTAACCAACCGACGGCTATTCCATCTCCATTATCCATTGAGCCCGCTCTAAATAATCCCCCTTTTGCCGGATTATTGCCGATGTAATCATAAAAAGCTAATTTTTCGGGAATTTTAGACCAAGCTTCTGATAAACTTTGATTTTCGGCTAGTCCAGCACCAACTCGTCGATATATTTCTTGCTGGAAGTATCCCTGATCCCATTGATAACGAGTTGGACCAAATAACTCAATCGGGGTTGTTGCTGAACCATACCACATTGTTCCAGCAACAACAAAAGCTGCAAAAAATACAGCAGCGATACTACTGGAAAGGACGGTTTCAATATTTCCCATACGCAATCCCTTGTATAGACGTTGGGGTGGACGCACACTAAGATGGAAAAGGCCCGCTAATATACCCAATGTCCCTGCTGCAATATGATGAGAGGCTATTCCACCGGGAACAAAAGGATCAAAACCTTCTACACCCCATGCGGGATTTACGGATTGCACCCTTCCGGTTAGGCCATAAGGATCGGACACCCATATTCCAGGACCATACAATCCGGTTACATGAAATGCGCCAAAACCAAAACAAGCCACCCCTGCAAGAAATAAATGAATTCCAAATATTTTTGGCAAATCCAAAGAGGGTTTTCCTGTACGTTCATCACAAAAGATTTCTAGATCCCAATAGACCCAATGCCAGATAGCCGCCAAAAAGCACAAGCCCGAAAACACAATATGTGCTCCGGCCACACCTTCATAACTCCAAATACCCGGATTCGTCGTAGTCCCCCCTGTGATACTCCAACCGCCCCACGAATTGGTTATTCCTAAACGAGTCATGAAGGGTATAACGAACATACCCTGTCTCCACATTGGGTCAAGAACAGGGTCGGAGGGATCAAAAACTGCTAATTCATATAGAGCCATCGAACCGGCCCAACCAGCAACCAGAGCTGTATGCATTATATGGACAGAAAGTAAACGGCCGGGATCATTTAATACAACGGTATGAACACGATACCAAGGCAAACCCATGAGAATACCCCTTTTATCAGCAAAAAATAGACACTATGTAACTTTATTGCACTGGAAAAAAAATATACTATGGAACCCCACTTGCAGTAGATTCTATCGGGTAAGGGATTACATTTTTTTTTCTAGGTTTTTAGGAAAGATGGAGCTATTATATTCATAGGAACAAAAAAAAGCGGATCTATTTTATTCTATACCCGATAAATAACAATACGCAATGGTGGTGTTGGTGGTGGGGGAGATCCTATTTTTTATGCGTGTTTCTATCCGTGAATGCGGACATAGTTTTTATCATTCAAAGAACCTGTTCGTAAGAACTATCTTTTATTTCTTTTTTTTTTTCATTTGGTATTCCCCCCCCTTTTTTATTTATCATTTATAAATACAAGATGATAAAGACAAATAATTTTTAACACAATAAACCAATTTTTACGTTTCCACATCAAAGTGACATATATTACTTCATTTTTGTTCTTGATTTAATGCCTATTGGTGTTCCAAAAGTTCCCTTTCGAAGTCCTGGAGAGGAAGATGCATCTTGGGTTGACATATAGTGCGACTTGTAAGATATATTGGGTTATATGGGATTTCCCCGTTTTCTCCCCCGATCGAGGTATCCTCTCTTTCACCCCGAAAAATATTGATTGAATCATCAAAAATCTGGAGCGTGAAGTGTAATGAAGTGCAATTAGATCGATTTTTGAAGGGATATCCAGATTACTATTATCAATTTTGAAGTTTTTATGGTTGGCTTGGCTGGACCAATAAAATAAAGTATCCAGGCTCTGTTTAGAAAAAAAAAGGTAATATATCTACGATTACTACTTCTAGCATGTCATATATGTGCCAGAAAACATAAAATAATAAATTAAGAAAAAGGGAAGTCGTAGCAAAAAGATATGGTATTGGAGTATTTGTCCTATATGTGCAAATCAAAATCGGGCAGATCTTTACTCAGAGTAGAATAGAAACCTAAAAGAAAAGAATTGAAGAAGCCCATTCAGAAACAAGAAAATTACATTGCGATTTTGATTCGATTTCGATGAAAACAATACATCAATGAGGAGTTAGTTCAATAAGTTTAATACATTCTATATATTTCTTCTATTCTATATGTAAAAAAAATTTTATATGGATAAAGGAAGGGATCAAAAGTTGTCTTTCTTGAAATAATGTAATAATGTAAGAAAAAGACCTTTCCCTTCGTTAGAAGTTCATTAGGAAAACGAAAAGTGAAGAGGGTTGAAATCTACACATTGATTTATTTTTGGGATCTTTTGTGAACCGTATGCATCAAAAGATGCATGTACGGCTCTTAAGGGATAAAATCTTATCCTAATCAACCGACTTTATCGAGAAAGACTCCTTTTTTTAGGCCAAGAGGTTGATAGTGAAATATCGAATCAACTTATTGGCCTTATGGTATATCTCAGTATGGAGGACGATAACAAAGATTTGTATCTGTTTATAAATTCTCCGGGCGGATGGGTAATACCCGGAATAGCTATTTATGATACTATGCAATTTGTACAACCCGATGTACAGACAGTATGCATGGGATTAGCCGCTTCAATGGGATCTTTTCTTTTGGCCGGAGGAGAAATTACCAAACGTTTAGCATTCCCTCACGCTTGGCGCCAATGAATCTTTTATTTGAGAAAAAAAAAAAAAAAAGAAGACTATGCCTTCGCCAATATTAAGTAATAATAGCATGGCACTTCAAGTTCGATATGAGTTTTTTTTTTTTAATTTCCAAAACCATTCGATTATGTATCGAAAGAGTAGTATGAAAAAAGACTATTTACCATTTTATATGATCTATCAGGAGCCTATTTCAGTGTCACAAACTTTTTTGTTTTCGGTTTTTACACCGGAAAGGTTTTAACAAAATTTATGTTTTTAACAATATATATGCTATGAAAGAATATATATATTAACTGTTTGAAAAAAAAAAGACACTTTGGGATTGCTGAAGAACAGACGAAATAATAAAGCAACGGAACCATCATAGTATTTTAGAAATACTACAAAAAAGGAAGGATGGTTATTGGATCATTTACTGATACTGATCTGGGTCTGATAGACCCAGTATTTTTTCTATTTCTTCGATGGAAGGTAGAAATCAATTCCATAGTAGAGCCGTATGCAATACGCAAAAGATGCCTGTACGGTTGTTCAATTCTGTCTTTTTTTTCCTATCTCTCGCCTTATCGTGCGAGAGATAGGAAACCATTATTATCTTATATCCTCAGGGTAATGATCCATCAACCCGCTAGTTCTTTTTATGAGGCACAAACGGGAGAATTTATCCTGGAAGCAGAAGAACTACTGAAGCTTCGCGAAACTATCACAAGGGTTTATGTACAAAGAACAGGCAAACCTTTATGGCTTGTATCCGAAGACATGGAAAGGGATGTTTTTATGTCAGCAGCAGAAGCCCAAGCCCACGGAATTGTTGATCTTGTAGCGGTTGAATAAAAAATTAGCAGCAAGGATTCCGCAAAAATACACGATTTGATATTTTTTTTTTTTCTTATTAATTTAGTCTTCTTATCTGATTTATTATCATATTTCTATTAATAGATTAATTAATAGAAATATGATAATAAATAGTAAAGAATCTTTTAATTTTAATAGAATAGAACTGATTCATAATCATCGGGTTATGATTGATCTAAACCAACTCATTATGTATACGACTCACCATGCCAACTATGAAACAACTTATTAGAAACACAAGACAGCCAATCCGAAATGTCACGAAATCCCCCGCTCTTCGGGGATGTCCTCAGCGCCGAGGAACCTGTACTAGGGTGTATGTGCGACTCGTTCAGATCATAGACTAAAAAAAAGGAAAAAAAAAATTCCAGTATGGGGGGATCGGTTAAGATAGTGAATGGAGCTCTTCCATTCACTATCTTAACTAATCTTAACTAATATATATAATATAAAATTAATATATATATAAAATAAAAAAAAAAAATGAATAATAAATAATATATAGAGAGTCTTCTATTGTGTATCAAATTTATGGTTTGGATTGGTGCAAACCCAATCACCTCAATTTGCAATTTAAGATGAGAAAGATTTCACCATTGGTAGTAAATGCTTATCCATTAAGCGGGGGAAATCCTATAGTTCAATTAAAAAGCGGAATAATTATGCCCTTCTTTTTGCAAGAACGGACTAAGAGGGTCAGCTACCCAGCTAATCTTCATACTTAAATACCGTTACTGTATAGCTAGATTTCGTTGTGAAAGACCTATTACTTGATATTTCATGGGTAGAGCCAAAGAGTGTGAACTGTACAAGTTAACAAAAATATTGATTAAACCGAGGAAGGGGCTCCGGTGTATAGAGAGGATCTCACCGTTTTAAAAGTAATCATAGAAACGATGGAACCCACCATTTTTTTTTCTATTTTATTTACTTTACTATGTTTTTTCTCAATACACTCTCTTATTTCGAAGTTTAATGCTTCAAAATCAAAAGAAAAAAATCGTGGTTGGGAAGGTTATAGTAGCAAAAGCCATTGAAATTCTTACTTTATACATTGGAAGAATCCATTTTTGTTATTAATAAACTAGGAAAGGAAAAAGAATAACTGAAAGAAAATAAAATGAATCTAATAGTTATTCATCAAAGTCTCATTTCATTTACTCAATGACCAGAATTAAACGAGGATATATAGCTCGGAAACGTAGAACAAGAATTCGTTTATTTACATCAAGCTTTCGTGGGGCTCATTCAAGAATTACTCGAACTATTACTCAACAGAAAATAAAAGCTTTGGTTTCGGCTCATCGGGATAGAGATAGGAAAAAAAGAGATTTTCGCGGTTTGTGGATCAATCGAATAAATGCAGTAATTGGTAAGAATCAAAAAAAAATGTACAATAGTTATCGTAATTTTTTGTATAATCTGTACAAGAGGCAATTGCTTGTTAATCGTAAAATAGTTGCACAAATAGCTATATTAAAGGGTAATTGCCTTTTTATGATTGCCAACGAGATCATAAAATAAAAATTCCCCGGAGAATGAACTCCGGGAAGGTAGTAGAGTAGGGATTTGTATGAAAAAATATGATTCATATGATAAAGTCATCAAAATGAACAACCACGTTCAATATAAAAAGATTGATTCTTCTTCACCGATTTTCTTTTTTCTTATAACACAACAACCTAAATTTGATTGGCGTTGTTTTCCAACAAAACATCAATTCAAATTGGATTTGAGTTTCAATTCAAATTTGAATTGAATTGAAGAATAACTCTAGTTTTTTTTTGTTTTAAGACCGGTAGGAGTAGTTCTAGCGGTCGACTCGCCTTTTTCAATTTTTTTTTCATTATTAAGAAAAGGTAACGAAGATAAAATACGAGCTTGTTTTATAGCAATCGTAATTAATCGTTGTTGTTTTAAGGTCAATCTATTCACCCGTCTAGATAATATTTTTCCTTGTTCACTAATAAATCGACTAATTAAACTCATGTTTTTATAATCAATTCGATCCCCCGATTGGATCGGGGGCAAACGCCTACGAAAAGATCGCTTGGGTTTAAGAAAAAGTCGCTTAGATTTATCCATGGTTTGTTTATTCCTATCCCGAGAATCCTATTTCTTACCAAAAAAAAGGATTTTTGTTTTATTTTATTGCTTTTGTTATTTTTTTTTTTTATATTATATAAAAAAATAGATGTTATATTATGTTATATATATCTAATCTAATTTATATATTTCTAATATATATATTAGAGAATATATATGAGAACTAGATCATTTTTCATATTCCTTTTGGACGGGTGACACGCAAGCGATGTGTTTTTCTATTTCTTTATCTCTGCATGAATCGTATGTTTGCAACAACAAGGACAGAATTTTCTTAGTTCTAATCGACTAGGCGTATTGTGTCGATTCTTTTGAGTAATATATCTGGAAATACCCGTTGATTCCTTATTAACACTCTTTTGAGCACAACAGGTACATTCCAAAATAACCCTTACTCGGATATCTTTACCCTTGGCCATGAACCTCCTTTTTTTTGATTTACTTAACTCTTCTATTTTTTAGGATTCGAAGCGAAGAAGAAGAAAGGAATGAAAAAAGTAAAAGTTGAAAATTCTAAATCAAATTATGAAGGATTTCGTTTCCATTAATATAGGACAGGAAAATTTAAGTAATACTATGATTTCCAATTTTCGAATCGCAGTGCAGTATTTCAGTTTTCATTTAAGTATTTTGTATGATATTGTTGCCCCCACCCTAGCCATTCTATTTCCATTTCTGGTCTCACTCTATTAAGAATGGAAATGGAATTGAATTATTCATTCAATTCCATTGAAGCCTGTACAAGATTCCGAGTTTCACCGAGTCCAAATACCCTTTATTCTTTATTCTTTTCTAACTTTTTATATTGATATTCGAATTCTAAAAAAAAAAAAGAAATAATAAAGAAGGAGGGGGATTAATCCCAGATATTTGATTGTATCTTTTATCTTCTTCACCCCTTCTTGCGCCAATAACTAGACTAGAATGAAAAAAAAGGGAATATCAATGCATCCGGAAAAAAACGATTGATCTCTATCAAGAGACCCGCTAAAGCCCCGAACCATAGAGTACTTACCACTGGTGCCACGGAGAGATATGTTTTTAGATCTTGCATTTTTTTTTAATCCTCCTTTTTTATTTATTGTAATTTGTGATACATAATTGAATATGATCAGATGATTATTTGGTTAATAACCACTTGGATTTTCGGCCTAATTCCAAATTCAAATTGAAATGTACAACGATTCATTCGATAGCTTTTTTTTTTAGAAAAAAAAAAAGTCTATTTCTGCCCGAACCTCTCATCAAAATAAGAAAAAAAAGATTTCCATTTTAGGAGAATCTCTATTTATTATGATTTTTTTCAATTAAAAAGTATTTAATTATTATAATTTAGATTTTTAATTCTAATTTAGATTATTATAAAAATATTTTTTATTCTTTAT